TGTGATGTGGGATACTTATTAGGAGTGGGGGAAGGAGGGGGTATGGGCTGGGATAATTTTTGTTTTGTGATATTTTACTAATACTGATATTTGGGTCAAAATTTTGTGGACTACTAGAATGGATGAAGCCTTATAAGAATTGAGTATGTTTGTTTTTGTTCTCTTTCTTTTTAATGTTTTTGGGGTTTGGCATTAAAGTTTAAGGCGCGGGGGAAGGGGGGTTTGTTACTGGGTTTACAGTATTGACAAATCTTTATGTCTTACAAGCATGAATTTATAGTCTTTCGGGCTTTGCTTATGAGGATAAATGACACTTGCTTGATAGGTTCGCCAGGACTTTGGGCTGACCTTCATGCCTTGACGGCTATGTTGACTGAAGGCATCCGAAAATTAAAAAATACCAAATGTATGCCACCACAGTTATGTTGATCATGGGCTGATTAGACCCGTTACCATCGAGATGTCTTATTTAAGGGGAACGTATGGACGATTAAGCAATTGATGGCCCTGAAGTAAGAACCAGATGCCTGGTAAAGTTTCACTTTAGTCACCCCCAAGTGGCATGGGCCCGGAGCGAGAAGAGGGGGACGAGTGGGCGGGTTGTTGATTTCACGGAGGATGGTAGAAATAGAGACAAACTGGGGAAGGGGATAGTCATATGGAAAAGAAGGGTTTATGACTTTATGGTGCATGTCTAATAACACAGGTATGTCAGTAAGGCATTATATTAATGTGTTAAGGAATATTCATGTTGTGTTAAATGAGGGTTGAGTTTACATATTATGTCTTAGTACATTAATTGAAATTACATGCTTATATGCGGGGGGTAGATAAGTTAATGTACGATATACATTAATGTTCTAATGTTCTAGGATTATTTTATGTACTGTCAAGAAGTAGTTTAATTAGAATATCAGCTTTGGGTGTTGATGGTAGGGAGAGAGTTCCTTCTTCTTGATGTCCTGAGAAGATGTTGATTCTTCATTTTTGGTTTACAAGACCAAAGTAATTTTTATACTATCGGGACATTAATTTCATTTTAGTATTTTGTCTTCAATAATTCCGGAGATTGGTATTAGGATGAGAATGATTGAGAAGTAACTGATGGATGCTAATTGGCCAATGATAATGAATGGGTGTTCTACTGGTTGGCCTCCGATTCAAGTTAGGGTAAAGAGGTTGGCTACGAGGATTCAGTATAGTACTTGGGTGATTGGACGGAATGTGAGGCTACGTTGTTTTGAGGTATGCAGGAATGGTAAGAGAGCTAGAACTAGGATTGATAGGACTAGGGCTACTACTCCTCCTAGTTTGTTAGGGATAGAGCGTAGGATAGCATAAGCAAAAAGGAAATATCATTCTGGTTTGATGTGGGGTGGGGTGTTTAGGGGGTTGGCGGGGGTGTAGTTGTCTGGATCTCCTAGGAGGTCTGGGAAGAATAGTACTAGGATCATTAGGGACAGGAGTAAAATAAATACCCCTAGAAGGTCCTTAATTGTGTAATAGGGGTGAAATGGAATCTTGTCTGCGTCTGAGTCTAGTCCTGTGGGGTTGTTTGAGCCTGTTTCGTGGAGAAATAGTAGGTGAACGATTACAAGGGCGGCGATGATGAATGGGAGGATGAAGTGGAATGCAAAAAATCGTGTTAGGGTTGCTTTGTCTACTGAGAAGCCCCCTCAGACTCATTCGACTAGGGTTGTTCCGATGTAAGGGATTGCTGATAGTAGGTTAGTAATTACTGTGGCGCCTCAGAAGGATATCTGTCCTCATGGGAGGACATAGCCTATGAATGCGGTTGCCATAACTGCTAATAGTAGGATAACTCCAATATTTCATGTTTCTAGGAAGGTGTAGGATCCGTAATATATGCCTCGTCCTACATGGATAAATAGGCAGATGAAAAATATTGAGGCCCCGTTGGCATGTAAGTATCGAATTAGTCAGCCGTAGTTTACGTCTCGGCAGATATGGGTAACTGATGAGAATGCTGTTATAGTGTCGGATGTGTAATGTATTGCTAGGAATAGGCCTGTGATGATTTGAAGAATAAGGCATATTCCTAGGAGAGAGCCAAAATTTCATCATGATGAGATGTTGGATGGGGTGGGAAGGTCGATGAAGGAGTGATTAATAATTTTGATTAGAGGGTGAGATTTTCGAATGTTTGTCATTAGGTGTTTCTATAGTTGAATTACAACGATGATTTTTCATGTCATTAGTCACGGTTAAATGCTGTGTAGAAATAATGACGAATTCTATTTTTATTTTAAGTTTATTATTTTTAACTGGTTGTTTAGGGCTGGCATTGAAGCCTTCACCTATTTATGGAGGTCTTGGTTTAGTTGTTAGTGGGTGTGTGGGGTGCTTAATGGTTTTAGGTTTTGGGGGTTCGTTTTTAGGTTTAATGGTATTTTTGGTTTATTTGGGGGGAATGTTGGTTGTGTTTGGTTACACAACTGCTATGGCTACTGAGGAGTATCCGGAGACTTGGGGGTCTAATTGATTTATTTTTGGGTTTTTTGTTTTGGGTCTTTTTATGGAATTAGTGATATTTTATTTGTTTAATTTGAGTGGTGAGGTTGATTTAGTTAATTTTGATGGTTTGGGCGATTGGCTGATGTATGAGGTTGATGATATTGGGGTGATGTCGGAGGGTGGGATTGGTGTTGCAGCTGTATATAGCTGTGCTATTTGGATGATGGTGGTGGCTGGGTGGTCTTTGTTTGCTGGGATTTTTATTGTTATTGAAATCACTCGGGAGTAAGTATGTGGAGGGTGAAGATTAATGAAATTGTAATGAGGAAAGACAGGAAGTATAGTTTGATTAGTCCTTTTTGATTAGTTATTATTTTAGATAGGTGAGTGTGAGTAATTGAAGTTGATTTTGGGATTGTTTTTTCTAATCAGACTAGGTCTAAGAGGTTTAGGGATACTTTGTAGCTGGGGTTTAGGATTTTTTGGGGGATGATACGGTGTATGATTAATGGGAAGTAGCCTAGTGAGGTTGAAAACGATGAGGCTTTGGTGTTTGTGTTTATTGATAGTTTTAGGGTTAGGTTGTTAAGTTCTAGGGCGATGGCAAAGCCCAGGATTGTGATGAGTAGAGCTGTTGTTTTTAGATATCAGGGTATTGTGAGAACTTGGATGTTAGTCGGAGGAACGTTTAGTGAGATAAGGAAGCCTGCTAGAATGCTTCCTAATGCTAGGCGTTTAATAGGGTTAATGAGGTTTGGGTCGTTTTCGTTTATTGTAATTAGTGGGGGGTATCGTGGTTTTGTTATAGCGACGAAGTAGATAATTCGTATGCTATATATGGCAGTTATGGATGTGGCAATTAAAGTGATTATTAGGGCTCAGGCGTTGGTGTTGCATGTATTGATAGCTTCAATGATGAGGTCTTTTGAATAAAATCCTGTGAGAAAGGGTATTCCGGTTAAGGCTAGACTTCCGATGGTAAGACAGGATGTTGTGAATGGCATTGTTTTTATTATACTGCCTATTTTTCGGATGTCTTGCTCGTCATTAAGGCTGTGGATAATGGATCCGGAGCATATGAATAGTATGGCTTTAAAGAATGCGTGAGTGCAAATGTGGAGGAAAGCTAGGTATGGTTGGTTAATTCCTAGTGTGACTATTATAAGGCCTAGTTGACTGGATGTGGAGAAGGCTACAATTTTTTTGATGTCGTTTTGTGTGAGGGCACAGATTGCTGTGAATAATGTGGTAATGGCCCCAAGGCATAGTATGGCTGTTAGGATGGTGTTGTTGTTGGAGGTTAGTGGGTGGAATCGAATTATTAGAAAAATCCCTGCGACAACTATTGTGCTTGAATGTAGTAGGGCGGATACAGGGGTTGGGCCTTCTATGGCTGATGGGAGTCAGGGGTGTAGTCCAAATTGGGCAGATTTTCCTGTGGCCGCAATTAGAAGTCCTATAAGGGGGACTAGGTTGTTATTTTTAGTCAATAAAATTTGTTGAAGTTCTCAGGAGTTTGTATTTAGGCAGAATCAGGTTATAGCTAGGACGAATCCTACATCTCCGATTCGATTGTATAGAATTGCTTGAAGGGCTGCTGTGTTAGCATCTGTGCGGCCATATCATCATCCGATTAGTAAGAAGGATATAATTCCTACACCCTCTCATCCAATGAAGAGTTGAAATAGATTGTTGGCTGAGGTTAAGATTAGTATAGTGATTAGGAATAGTATCAGGTATTTGATGAATCGGTTGATGTGCGGGTCTGAGTGTATGTATCATGAAGAGAATTGTATGATTGATCATGTTACGAATAGGGCTACTGATAGGAAGAGGGTCGAGAAATAGTCGATTTTAAAGCTTATGGTGAGTTTAATGGAGTTAATAGTAAGTCAATGTCAATTGGTAATTATATATTCTGTGTTGTGGTGAAAGAATAGTAGTAGAGGCAGGAGGCTGAGGAAAAATGAGAGTTTAATTGATGAAGTGGCGTATAATGGGAAGTTAATAAGCTTGGGTAAGTTGGTTATAGAGATAATGATGGGTGTTGTCAGGATGATTAAGATTATGAGAATTGAAGATGTTATTATGTTAATTACTTTTATTTGGAGTTGCACCAAGGTTTTTGGTTCCTAAGACCAATGGATTACTTCTATCCTATAAAAGTAAGAAAGCCATATGTTTAGTTATGGGTGCATGAATTAGCAGTTCTTGCATACTTTCTTGGTAAATAAGGAGGTTAATTTCCTGTTGTTAGATTCACAGTCTAATGTTTTTTGTAAACTATATTTACATATTGTTAGGCCTGTAATGAGCTTGGGGTTAATAGTTAGTAGAATAAGGGGAATGATGTGAAGGGCTATGAGTGTTAATTCTCGTGTATGGGAGGGTTGAAGGTTGTTTATGTGGTTGGTTAGGTTGCCTCGTTGGGTTGTGATGATTATGTACATTGAGTACATTCCTGTGATGACGATATTTGTTGCTATAAGGATAATAGAGGGACTTGATCAAGAGAATGTTGCTATTACAATGAACAGTTCGCCTATGAGGTTGATTAAGGGTGGCAGGGCCAGGTTGGCTAGGCTCGCTAATAGTCATCATGTTGCTATTAATGGGAAGATTGTTTGTAGGCCTCGGGCTATAATTATAGTTCGGCTATGAATTCGTTCGTAATTGGTATTTGCCAGACAGAATAGGAGTGAAGAGGTTAGGCCATGTGCGATTATTAGTATTGTAGCCCCTATAAAACTTCATGGAGTCTGGATTATAATGGCTGTGATGACTAGGGCTATGTGACTTACAGATGAGTAGGCGATTAATGACTTTAAGTCTGTTTGACGTAGGCAGATTGAGCTGGTTATAATTATCCCTCATAATGAAAGTATGATGAAGGGATAGGCTAAGGTTTTTGTTATGGGGTCTAGGATGATGGAGATTCGTATTATTCCATAGCCTCCTAGTTTGAGGAGGATTGCTGCTAGGATTATGGAGCCTGCAATTGGAGCTTCTACATGGGCTTTCGGTAATCATAGATGAACTCCATATAGGGGCATTTTGATTATAAATGCTATTATGCATGCTAGCCATAGAATGTTGTTGGACCATGTAGAGGGTAAGGGATGTGTTGTGAGTGAGAGGATTAGGAAATTGAGTGTTCCTATTGAGTTTTGGATTGAGATGAGGGCAATTAGAAGTGGAATGGAGCCGATTAATGTGTAAAATAGGAAGTAAATGCCTGCATTTAGACGTTCTGTTTGATTGCCTCATCGGGTGATAATGATTAGTGTTGGGATGAGAGTGGCTTCGAATAGGATGTAAAATAGAATTAGTTCTGTTGCGGAAAATGTTATAATAAGTAAGATTTGGAGGCTGATGAGTATTGAGATGTAAAGTTTTTGGTGTATGGGGTTTTCTTTTTTTATATGGTTTTGGCTGGCTAATAATATTAGTGGAAGTAGCCAGGTTGTTAGAATAATTAGTGGGGTTGATAAAGGATCGGAAGAAAATATGGTTGAAAAATTTAAGTAGTTTTCGTCATTTTGTCACAGTAGTGAGAGACTTATTAGGCTTACTAGGAAGCTGTATGAGGTGACATTGATTCAGGTTTTTTTGTTGTTTGAGAGTCATGTTAGTGGGAGGAGTATGAGTGATGGGAAAATAATTTTTAACATTGCAGGAGGTTTAGGTTTTGTACATAGTCTGTTCCGTAGATGTTTGAGATTTTTACTAGTAGCGCTAGACCTACTGCTGCTTCGCAGGCTGCAAAAACTAGGATAGTAATTGGGACAGTTATAGAGATTATGGAGCTAGCGTTTAAAGTAGATGTTGCAGTTATGATGAATAGGGATAGCATTATTCCCTCTAGGCAGAGAAGGGTAGATATCAGGTGGGAGCGGAACATAAGGGTGCCTAATAGTGATGCTATGAATGCTAAAGTTAGATTAAGGAAGGTAGATGTCATTGTTGGTAATTATGATTATTATCATAGTCTAATGAGTCGAAATCATTAATTTTATTTAAACTAATTACCAGTTATTCTGTTCATTCTAATCCTTTTTGTGTTCACTCGTAGCTTAGACCAAGGGATAGAATAGTGACTAGTATAAAGGCAGTTGTTATTATTGTTGTCGTGTTGGTTGTTTGGATAGCTCATGGAAGTGGGAGTAGTAAGGCAATTTCTAGGTCAAAAAGTAGAAATGTGATAGCTACTAAGAAGAATTTTATGGAAAAAGGGAGGCGGGCGGAGCTTGTCGGGTCAAATCCACATTCATATGGGTTTGCTTTTTCGGAGTAGAGGTTTATTTGGGGGAGTCAGAATGCAATTGAAATGAGGATAAAGGATAGTGTAATATTAATTATGATAATGATGAGTAGGTTGATTACTCTCTTCTGAGTATTTTCAGAGTCTACTAATTGGAAGTCAGTTATATTGGTTATACTAAGAGAGTATGATCCTCATCAATAAATAGAGATGTATAGGAATAGTCAAACTACATCTACGAAGTGTCAATATCATGTTGCTGCTTCGAATCCAAAGTGATGTTTTGATGTAAAGTGAAATTTTAGCTGTCGCAGTAAGCATACAATGAGGAAAGTTGAGCCAATGATTACATGTAGGCCATGGAAGCCCGTTGCTATAAAGAATGTTGATCCGTAAACTCCGTCTGAAATAGAAAAGGATGTTTCGAAATATTCTGAGGCTTGCAGGATAGTGAAGTATAGTCCTAAGAGGATAGTGATTAGTAAGGCTTGGTTTATATGATTTCGGTTGCCCTCTATTAAGCTGTGGTGTGCTCATGTAATTGAGACTCCTGATGCTAAGAGAACTGAGGTGTTTAGTAGTGGTACATCTAGGGGGTTTAGGGGGATAATACCTGTTGGGGGTCAGCAGCCGCCTAGATCATGGGTGGGGACTAAGCTGGAATGGTAGAATGCTCAGAAGAAACCAGCAAAGAAAAATACTTCGGAGATAATGAATAGGACTATTCCGTATCGGAGGCCTTTTTGTACAATGGGGGTGTGGTGGCCTTGATATGTTCCTTCACGGATAATATCTCGTCATCATTGGTATATAGTTAGGATATTTGTTAGCAGACCTAGTGATAGGAGAATTGTGGAGTTATAGTGGAATCATATTACTAAGCCGGATGTGAGTAGAAGGGCTGATAGTGCTCCTGTTAGTGGTCATGGGCTTGGGTTTACTATGTGGTATGCGTGGGTTTGGTGGGTCATTATGTGTTATCATGTAGGTATAGGCTTACTAGGAGAGTGAATACATAGGCTTGAATTAAAGCTACAGCGAATTCAAGGACTGTAAGTAGAAGTAAAATAATAAATGTGATTGTGGCAGTTGGTGGGCTGATGTTTATTAGCACTAGAGTAGCTCCTCCGATTAGGTGTATTAATAGGTGGCCTGCTGTGATATTTGCTGTTAGTCGTACGGCTAATGCTATTGGTTGGATGAATAGGCTGATAGTTTCGATAATAATTAGTATAGGAATAAGTGAAAGGGGTGTTCCTTGCGGTAAGAAATGTGCTAAAGAGTTTTTTAGTTTGTGTCGGAATCCTAAGATTACAGTCCCTGCTCATAGGGGGATGGCCATGCTTAGATTTATGGATAGTTGAGTGGTAGGGGTAAATGTGTGGGGAAGCAGGCCTAGGAGGTTTGTAGAGCCAATAAATATAATTAGTGAGACAATTATTAGTGCTCAGGTTCGTCCTTTTGGTGTGTGAATTAATATTATTTGTTTGATGATAAGCTTGATTAGTCAGTGCTGAAATGTATGGAGTCGATTGCTAATTAGCCGTTCTGATGATGGGAATAGGATTGATGGAAATATAATGATGGTTACAACAATTGGTAGGCCTATTACTGTTGGGGTGATGAAAGAGGCAAATAGATTTTCGTTCATTTTGATTCTCAAGGGTTGTTTGTTTTTTCTGTGGCTATGATTTTAGTGGAGGGGGCTGCAGGGAAAGCTTGGGAGGAGATTTTTAATTGGAATAGAATGAATAATGTAATTATTGAGGAGACGATTGTAATAAATCATGTGGATGTGTCCAGTTGTGGCATGTCATTGTGGAGATTTGTGGTCTCTAATTTTAACTTAAAAGGTTAACGCTCTAAGCTTCGCAATGAGTTTAAGTTATGGAAGCTGATCAGTTTTCGAAGTGTTTTAGGGGCACTATTTCAAGTACGATGGGTATAAAGCTATGGTTTGAGCCGCAGATTTCGGAGCATTGGCCATAGAATAGGCCTGGGCGATTGGATGTTACTGTAGCTTGGTTTAGGCGGCCGGGGATTGCGTCTGTTTTTAGACCTAAAGATGGGACAGCTCATGAGTGTAGGACATCTTCAGATGAAATCAGCATGCGAATTGGAAGTTCTATCGGTAAAACCACTCGGTTATCTACTTCTAATAGGCGAAGCTCGCCTGGTTTTAGGTCATTGGTTGGAACCATGTAAGAGTCAAAGCACAGGTCTTCATAGTCAGTGTACTCATAGCTTCAGTATCATTGATGGCCCATGGTTTTTACTGTTAATACTGGGTTGTTAATTTCGTCTATTATATATAAGATTCGTAGGGAAGGGAGGGCGATTAGAATGAGAATAACAGCTGGAAGAATAGTTCAAATTGTTTCTACTTCTTGTGCGTCTATTGTATTTGTGTGTGTTAGTTTTGTTGTTAGTATTAATGAAATGATGTATAGTACTAGCGAGCTAATGAGGAAGACAATTATTAGTGTATGGTCGTGAAAGTTTGTAAGCTCTTCTATGATAGGTGATGTGGCGTCTTGTAATCCTAGTTGAAATGGGTAAGCCATGTAAGATATATAGATTCAATTCTATAATTTAACCTTGACAAAGTTATGTAATTATTTTACTAATATCTCATTGAGAAAGACATAGTGGTTATGAAGTTGGCTTGAAACCAGTTGTAGGGGGTTCGAATCCTTCCTTTCTTATTTGACTTTTACGTAAGAAGGCTCTTCAAATGTGTGGTAGGGTGGAGGGCATCCGTGAAGTCATTCCAGGTTTGTTGAAGAGTAGGAGACGGAGAGTACTTCCCGTTTTGATGCAAAAGCTTCTCAGATTATAAAGATTATTACAAGTACGGCTGTTAGTGAAATGAATGAGCCTATGGATGAAACTGTATTTCATGTTGTATAGGCGTCTGGGTAATCGGAGTAGCGACGGGGTATCCCTGCTAGTCCTAAGAAGTGTTGGGGGAAGAATGTTATGTTGACCCCTACGAATATAATGACGAAATGGGCTTTTGCTCATGTCTCGTCTAGAGTGTACCCTGAGAATAGTGGGAATCAGTGGACAAATCCAGCTATAATAGCAAATACGGCTCCTATGGATAGTACGTAGTGGAAATGGGCTACTACATAGTATGTGTCGTGAAGTACGATGTCGAGTGATGAGTTGGATAAAACAATACCCGTCAGGCCTCCTACTGTAAATAAGAAAATAAATCCTAGGGCCCATAGTATGGCTGGGGATCACTTGATATTGCCTCCGTGGAGAGTGGCGAGTCAACTAAATACTTTTACTCCTGTGGGAATCGCAATAATTATGGTGGCTGATGTAAAGTAGGCTCGTGTGTCTACATCTAGGCCTACTGTGAATATGTGGTGTGCTCAAACAATAAATCCTAGGAAACCAATAGATATTATAGCTCATACTATGCCCATATATCCGAATGGTTCTTTTTTTCCAGAGTAGTAAGTAACTACGTGTGAGATTATTCCAAATCCTGGAAGAATAAGGATATAAACTTCTGGGTGCCCAAAGAATCAGAATAGATGTTGGTAGAGAATAGGGTCTCCTCCTCCGGCAGGGTCAAAGAAAGTTGTATTTAGGTTTCGATCTGTGAGTAGTATAGTAATACCTGCTGCTAGTACTGGTAGTGAAAGAAGTAGTAAAACAGCCGTGATTAGCACAGATCAGACAAAGAGGGGTGTTTGATATTGAGTTATAGCAGGGGGTTTTATGTTAATGATAGTGGTAATAAAGTTGATAGCTCCTAGGATAGAGGACACTCCAGCTAGGTGTAAGGAGAAGATGGTCAAGTCTACTGATGCTCCAGCATGGGCTAGATTTCCGGCTAAGGGTGGATATACTGTTCATCCTGTTCCGGCTCCAGCTTCTACTATAGATGATGCTAAGAGGAGAAGAAATGATGGGGGAAGTAATCAGAAGCTTATGTTATTTATTCGTGGGAAAGCTATGTCGGGGGCTCCGATTATCAGGGGCACGAGTCAATTTCCAAAGCCTCCGATTATTATTGGTATAACCATAAAGAAAATTATTACGAATGCATGGGCTGTAACGATAACATTATAGATTTGGTCATCGCCCAGAAGGGCGCCTGGCTGCCCTAATTCAGTTCGAATCAAAATACTTAGTGCTGTCCCTACTATTCCTGCTCAGGCCCCGAATAGTAAGTAAAGGGTTCCGATATCCTTGTGGTTGGTTGAAAAGAGTCAACGGTTTACGAACATAGGTAAAATGGCTGAGCTAGGCATTAGACTGTAAATCTAAATACAGGGGTTGAGCCCCCTTTTTACCAAAGGCCTTAAGGTGATTTTCATGTCGAATTGCAAATTCGAAGGTGTAGAGATCCCCTCTACTGAGGCTTCTCCCGCCTCTTTTCTGATAGGCGGGAGAAGTAGATTGAAGCCAGTAATAGGGTATTTAGCTGTTAACTAAATTTTCGTAGGTTTGAATCCTTCCAGTCTAGTTAAGGTCTTAGCTTAATTAAAGCAGTTGATTTGCATTCAGCGGATGTAGGATATAGTCTTACAGTCCTTATCAGAAGTTAAACTTGTTTGTTTTCTAAGGGCTTTGAAGGCTCTTGGACTGTATATCCTAAACTTCTATGTTATTAGTTGGGATGAGAGTGGTAGGGTGAATGTGCTTAAGATTATAAGTGTTGGTAGCATGAGCGTATAGTTTAGGGTTTGGTGATGGGAGATTATTTTTGAATTGTTGTTGGTGGGGAATATGGTGAGGGTTATGGAGTAGATTAGTCGTGTATAGAAGAATAGATTTAATAGGGCTATTATGGCTATTAGTGTTGATAGGATTGGGCAGTTGTTTTTTATAAGTTCTGAGATGATTGTTCATTTTGGTAGGAATCCTGTGAGGGGCGGGAGGCCTCCTAAAGATAAGAGGATGGTGGATGCTATAGCTAGGATTATGGGGGTTTTGTTTCATGTTAGTGAAAACGAGTTGATTGTTGTTGCTGAGCTTATCATGAGTGTGATGAATATTGGGATAGTGAGCAGGATGTAGATTGTTAGGTTTAGTAATGTTAGGTTAGGGTTGTATGGAAGGATTGCTACTATTCATCCTATGTGGGCGATTGATGAATATGCCATGATTTTTCGTGTTTGTGTCTGGTTTAGCCCTCCTCAGGCGCCGATGAGGACTGATGAAATTGCTAGAATTGTTGTGATGGTTGGGTTTAGGAGTTGGTAGGTTTGGAATAAAATTGATAGTGGAGCGATCTTTTGTCAAGTTAGTAGGATTAGTCCGATGTGTATGGGGATTCCTTGGGTTACTTCGGGTAGTCAGTAATGAAATGGAGCAAGTCCGAGTTTTATGGCTAGTGAGACAAGTATCATGTTGAGTAGTATGTTGTTGGTTTGTTGTTGGAATGTTCATGTCCCTAGCTGTTTGTAGTTTAGTACGATAGTTAGTAGAAGGATTATTGAGGCTGTTGCCTGTGTGAGGAAATATTTTGTTGCTGCTTCAGTTGACCGTGGGTTTTTTTTGTTAGTTAATAGGGGAGTAATGGCTAAAAGGCTTATTTCTAAGCCTACTCATATTAGGAGCAGGTTGGAGCTGGATATTGTGATTGCGGGGCCGATGAGAATAGTGAAGTAGATGATAATTAGGGTGATTGGGTTTATTAGTACGGGAAGGGTTTAGACCAACATTTTCGGGGTATGGGCCCGATAGCTTAATTAGCTGACCTTACTATATAGGATAGGGTGTATTGGTAGCACGGAGAATTTTGGATTCTTAGGTGTAGGTTCAATTCCTATTATCCTAGAAATAAGAGGGTTTAAACCTCTATAATTTACTCTATCAAAGTAACTCTTTTGTCAGACATATTTCTATGTGTAAGGTGGGATGCCTGCTAGAAAAATTGGTAGGGAGATGTATCATATGCAGAATGCTAATGTTAGTGGGAGGAAGCTTTTTCATAGGAGGTGTATTAGTTGGTCATATCGAAAGCGAGGATAGGATGCTCGGATCCATAGGAAAGTTGTTGACAGTAATAGGGTTTCTGTTATAAAGTTAATTGAGTATAGTTCGGGGGTATTAATATAATGTAGCGGTCCTAGGAATACGATGGATGTTAGAGCGTTTATTAAAATAATGTTGGTATATTCAGCTATGAAGAATAGGGCAAATGGTCCTGCGGCATATTCAACGTTGAAGCCTGAAACTAATTCTGATTCACCTTCTGTTAAGTCAAAGGGAGCTCGGTTTGTTTCTGCTAGAGTTGAGATATATCATATTATGGCTATTGGTCAGGCGGGGATCAGTAGTCAGATATGTTCTTGTGTGGTGATTAATATTTGTAGGGAGAATGAGCCGCTTATTAGGAGGACGGAAAGTAGGATGATGGCTATTGTAACTTCGTAGGAGATAGTTTGAGCTACGGCTCGTAGGGCTCCAAATAAGGAGTATTTTGAGTTTGATGCTCATCCTGATCATAGGATGGAGTAGACTGAGAGGCTTGATGTGGCTAGGATAAATAGTATGCCTAAATTGAGATTGATAAGGGGGTGTGGTATTGGTAGGGGGATCCATAGACTTAGGGCTAGTGTAAGGGAGAGAGTGGGTGCGATAATGAATAGTGATATTGATGTGGTAAGGGGACGTATGGGTTCTTTTGTAAATAGTTTTATGGCGTCTGCAAATGGTTGTAGGATACCATATGGACCTACGATGTTGGGGCCTTTGCGTAATTGCATGTAGCCTAGGATTTTTCGTTCTATTAAGGTAAGAAAGGCTATGGCAATTAGGATTGGGACTAGGAGTGTTAGGATGTTAATAAAATACACTATTAGGGAGAGGATTTGAACCTCTGGGAACAAGGTTTTAAGTCTTACGCAATTACCTGGCTCTGCCACCCTAATAACCTGATCTAGGTTTATGTTTGTTGTACATATCTATTTTATTAAGATTTATTTCATAAATTAGGTTAGGAGCACTTGTGTTAAGGTGGCTCCATTTCTCTTGTCCTTTCGTACTGGGAGAAATTGTAAATAGATAGAAACCGACCTGGATTGCTCCGGTCTGAACTCAGATCACGTAGGACTTTAATCGTTGAACAAACGAACCATTAATAGCTTCTGCACCATTGGGATGTCCTGATCCAACATCGAGGTCGTAAACCCTATTGTCGATATGGACTCTTAAATAGGATTGCGCTGTTATCCCTAGGGTAACTTGGTCCGTTGATCAATAATTGGGTCAATAAGATACTAGTGTTACTTTGACTTGTGGGTCTAAGTTAAAATCATTCGGAGGTTTTTTTGTTCTCCGAGGTCACCCCAACCGAAATTTTTTAGTTTATATTTATTTTGTTTTGGCCCATTAGGTTGTTTTTGTATAAATTAAACTAGTAAATTAAAGCTCCATAGGGTCTTCTCGTCTTATTGTAGTATTCCAGCCTCTTCACTGGAAGGTCAATTTCACTGATTGAAAGTAAGAGACAGTTGAACCCTCGTTTAGCCATTCATTCTAGTCCCTAATTAAGGAACAAGTGATTATGCTACCTTTGCACGGTCAGGATACCGCGGCCGTTTAACTTTAGTCACTGGGCAGGCAGTGCCTCTAATACTTGTTATGCTAGAGGTGATGTTTTTGGTAAACAGGCGGGGCTCGTGCTTGCCGAGTTCCTTTTACTTTTTTTAATCTTTCCTTAGAGCACACCTGTGTTGGGTTAACGATTTGATGTTAGGCGGGTTTATTGTAGGGTTATTGCCTATAGTTCGATAACTGACAATGGTTATCCGGGTTGTCATACACTTGTGCTAGGAGAATGAATTCTTGTTACTCATATTAACAGTATCTCATCTATGGTTTTATAGATTGGCCCAGTTTTATAATAGGAATTTATTGAGGTTTGTGGAATTAATCTGTGTGTGTATGTTGAGCTTGAACGCTTTCTTTATTGGTGACTGCTTTTAAGCCTACAATGGTTATGTTCGTTGTCAGTTATTTATTCACTATTTAAGGTTTTTTCCTTTCCTAAAGAGCTGTCCCTCTTTTGGCTATATTTTAAGCTTACATTTTGATTTGTTGTTCGTATGGTAAACTTAAAGTTGAACTGAGGTTCTTTTCTTGGGCAACCAGCTATCACCAAGCTCGGTAGGCTTTTCACCTCTACCTAAAAATCTTCCCACTATTTTGCTACATAGACGGGTTGGTCCATAAGATTGTTTTTAGGTAGCTCGTTTGGTTTCGGGGTTCTTAGCTTAAATTCTTTTTGTTAGGGGTTTTCTAGTTAACTCATTATGCAAAAGGTACAAGGTTTAATCTTTGCTTGTTGTTACTTTAAATTAGTCTTTCATCGTTCCCTTGCGGTACTTTCTCTATAGCTCCTAGTAAAATAAATTTCTTTCTCCAATACTTTTTGGGGTGAATGTTTTAGTTTATGTAGTGATTTGGTTTTGTTAGTTGGTTTTAGGGCTAGCGTTGGTTCAAAGTGTCCATTTTTATGAATTCTTCTGGGTGTAGGCCAGATGCTTTGAAATTAAGCTACACTGTGATTATTCCAAGCACACTTTCCAGTATGCTTACCTTGTTACGACTTATCTCCTCTCATAGATTTGTTAATGGTATTATATATGTGTATTTATTAATCTAATTTGAGGAGGGTGACGGGCGGTGTGTGCGTACTTCATTGCTCTATTCAATTAAGCTCTCTATTCTTAATTTACTACTAAATCCTCCTTTGTCCTTTAGTTTCATAAAGGGTTTCGTAATGTTCTTTGAAAAGAAAATGTAGCCCATTTCTTTCCACTTCATTGGCTACACCTTGACCTAACGTTTTTATGTTTGTTCTTGAGCTTACTTTAGTGCCTTTTTAGGGTTTGCTGAAGATGGCGGTATATAGGCTGAATTAGCAAGAGGTGGTAAGGTGAAACGGGGTTTATCGATTATAGAACAGGCTCCTCTAGATGGATATAAAGTACCGCCAAGTCCTTTGAGTTTTAAGCAGTAGCTAGTAGTTCTCTGGCAAATATTTTTGTAGATATAATTATTGAGGTTTAGGGCTAAGCATAGTGGGGTATCTAATCCCAGTTTGGATCTTAGCTATCGTGTGTTATATTAATAGTTAGAATTACTTTCGTTATTGGGCTTGAGTCCTAACAATGAATTTTCACATATAAGTTGGATTTTAATTCTATTGTACAGTATATAGTTAACACGTTTTACGCCGAGAATAATTAGTTTGGGTTAATCGTATGACCGCGGTGGCTGGCACGAGATTTACCAACCCTAAGAGGTATAGCTTAGTCAAACTTTCGTTCATTGCTTAATATTTATCACTGCTGAGTCCCGTGGGGGTGTGGCTAGGCAAGGCGTCTTGAGCTATATGTCATGTGCTTGATGCCCTCTCCTTAAGTTTTGGAAAAATGTTTAAGGGATTTTACACCGGTTTATGGATATTTGCATGTGTAATCTTACCTCCAATTAATTATAAGGCCAGGACCAAACCTTTGTGTTTATGGGATTTGACAATCCATCTAAGCATTTTCAGTGCTTTGCTTTATTATAAGCTACATTAAC